AATGAAGTGCCTGATTAAAGGGCTATCTTGATAGGGTAGATTAAGTAATTTTTGTTACCTTCATTATATCTAATAGATTTGAACTATCACTAAAAGTATCAAAAACTTTCGTGCACCATACACTAAGACATATAAGAAAGATAAGCTAAGAAAGCTAATGGGTTCATACCCCATATATAGAGGTTATACCCCTCTTCTCTCTAGTGCTTAATAATCCAACTAAATTTTTATTTTTTATAACATTAATCAGCGGTACTTTAATCTCAACATCTGCAAACTCCTGATTTGGGGCATGAATAGGGTTAGAAATTAATTTATTATCTTTTATTCCACTTATAACTAACACAAAAAATCTTTTTTCTACTGAAGCTTCATTAAAATACTTTTTAACTCAAGCCTTAGCCTCTGCTACACTTTTACTAGCCGTTACTATTAATGCTTTAACTTTTAGAACTGTAACCCCTTCAATAATTCAAAGAACTTTAATTCCTATTCTTATTAGCTCAGCTTTATTATTAAAAATAGGAGCTGCTCCATTTCATTTCTGATTCCCAGGGGTCATAGAAGGATTAAACTGAATAAATGGCCTAGCTTTAATAACATGACAAAAAATCGCTCCTTTAATACTTTTATCTTACACTTTAAAACTAGATATATTTATCGCCTTAATTATTGTTTTATCTGTATTAATTGGCTCTCTTGGAGGTTTAAACCAGACCTCTTTACGAAAAATTATAGCTTACTCATCAATTAACCACTTAGGTTGATTAATCGCAGCTATATCTATCAGAGAAAGCTTATGAGGGCTTTATTTTACAGTTTACACTTTTTTAAGTACAGCTATTATCTACATATTAAATTCTTTTAAACTTTTTCATGTTAACCAGGTTTTCTCCTTAAATTATGTTTCCCCAATCAAAAAATTCGCTGTATTTACAACCTTTTTGTCTTTAGGGGGTCTCCCCCCATTTTTAGGATTTTTACCTAAATGATTAGTCATTCAAGCAATAGTTCAATCAGAAATAATTACCCTAGTATCATTAATAGTAGTAATAACCTTAATTACCTTATATTATTATCTCCGAACAAGCTTCGGGGCTTTTATGCTCACATACGCGGAACCTCTTTGAAATTTTCAAACACCCCAAAACAGTTCTTTAAACCTGCTTACCTTAACTTTCTCTATAACTTCAACATTAGGGCTAATTTTTTCATCCCTATTATTTAATATTTTTTAAAAAAGGCTTTAAGTTAAATAAACTAATAGCCTTCAAAGCTATAAATAGAGTGAGTATGCTTTAAGCCTTAGTAGATCTCTACTCCTTTAGAATTGCAGTCTAATATCATAAAATATGACTATAAAGCTTTGGTAGAAGAGGTGTTTCCTCCTAAATAGATTTACAATCTATCGCCTAAATCTCAGCCATTCTACCGCGACAATGATTATTTTCAACAAATCATAAGGATATTGGAACTTTATACTTCATTTTTGGAGCCTGAGCAGGTATAGTAGGAACGTCTTTAAGTTTATTAATTCGAGCTGAACTAGGCCAACCAGGATCTTTAATTGGTGATGATCAAATTTACAACGTAATTGTTACAGCTCACGCATTTGTAATAATTTTTTTTATAGTTATACCTATTATAATTGGTGGGTTTGGTAATTGACTTGTTCCTTTAATACTTGGGGCCCCAGATATGGCATTCCCTCGAATAAATAATATAAGTTTTTGACTACTGCCCCCCTCTTTAACTTTACTTTTAGCCAGAAGCTTAGTAGAAAATGGAGCAGGTACAGGGTGAACAGTTTACCCTCCTCTCTCAGCAGGGATTGCTCACGCTGGTTCTTCAGTAGATATGGCAATCTTTTCTTTACATCTTGCTGGTGTCTCATCAATTTTAGGGGCTGTGAATTTTATTACAACCGTTATTAATATACGATCAAGAGGAATAACTTTAGATCGAATACCTTTATTTGTATGAGCAGTAGTTATTACAGCTCTACTTCTTCTTCTTTCATTACCAGTATTAGCAGGAGCTATCACTATACTTTTAACTGATCGAAATTTAAATACTTCTTTCTTTGATCCAGCCGGAGGGGGAGACCCTATTTTATACCAACACTTATTCTGATTTTTTGGTCACCCAGAAGTTTACATTTTAATTCTACCAGGATTTGGTTTAATTTCTCATATTATTAGCCAAGAAAGTGGTAAAAAGGAGGCTTTTGGTTCATTAGGTATAATTTACGCTATGTTATCTATTGGTCTTTTAGGGTTCGTCGTGTGAGCTCATCATATATTTACCGTCGGAATAGACGTTGACACACGAGCTTACTTCACTTCTGCTACTATAATTATTGCTGTTCCAACTGGAATTAAAATTTTTAGTTGAATAGCAACTCTTCATGGGTCTCAATTAAACTATAGCCCAGCTTTACTTTGAGCGTTAGGGTTTGTATTTTTATTCACAATTGGTGGATTAACAGGAGTTGTTTTAGCGAACTCTTCTGTCGATATTATTCTTCATGACACATATTACGTCGTCGCCCACTTTCATTACGTATTATCAATAGGGGCCGTATTTGCTATTATAGCAGGGTTCATTCAATGATACCCGCTATTTACTGGTTTAACTATAAACCCTCATTGATTAAAGATTCAATTTTGTATTATGTTCCTAGGAGTAAATTTAACATTCTTCCCCCAACATTTCTTAGGGTTAGCAGGCATGCCTCGGCGATACTCTGATTACCCAGACGCTTACACAACATGAAACGTAGTGTCATCTATTGGTTCAACAATTTCTTTTATTGGAGTATTATTTTTACTTTTTATTATTTGAGAAAGTATAATTAGTAACCGAATTGCTTTATTTCCGTTACAAATAACTACATCAATTGAATGATATCAAAATCTTCCTCCTGCAGAACATAGTTATTCTGAATTACCTATCCTCTCAGGCTTCTAATATGGCAGATAAGTGCAATGGATTTAAGCTCCATATATAAAGGGTAACCCTTTTGTTAGAAAAATGGCAACATGAGCAAATTTAAGTCTTCAAGATAGAGCCTCTCCTTTAATAGAACAACTCACATTTTTCCACGATCATGCTATATTAATTCTTATTATGATTACCGCTTTAGTAAGTTATTTATTAGCTACTTTATTTTTTAATTTAAATATTAATCGTTATTTACTTGACGGTCAAACAATTGAAGTTATTTGAACAATCTTACCTGCTGTAACACTAATTTTTATTGCTCTTCCCTCCTTACGATTACTTTACCTCCTTGACGAAGTAAGAAATCCTGCATTAACCCTAAAAACAATTGGACACCAATGGTACTGAAGTTACGAGTACTCGGATTTTCTTCAAGTTGAGTTTGACTCTTATATAATCCCTTATCACGAAATAAACACTGACGGCTTCCGTCTACTTGATGTTGACAATCGAGTAGTTTTACCTATAAATACTCAAGTCCGAATGCTTGTGACAGCTGCTGATGTACTTCATTCATGAACTGTGCCAGCATTAGGAGTTAAAATTGATGCAACCCCTGGTCGTCTTAATCAAACTAGTTTTTTAATAAACCGACCTGGTCTATTCTTTGGTCAATGTTCAGAAATTTGTGGGGCTAATCATAGCTTCATGCCTATCGTAATTGAAAGAGTTCCAACAAATGTCTTTATTTCTTGAATTACTTCTTTAAGAGAAGCTTCATCAGATGACTGAAAGCAAGTGATGGTCTCTTAAACCATTTTATAGTAGTATAGCAACTACTTCTGGTGAAAGAATTAGTTAAATTAACCTTAGTATGTCATGCTAAAATTATTAGTCTCAATCTAATATTCTTTAATCCCTCAAATAGCCCCAATTAGCTGACTCGCCTTATTTATCGCTTTTTCCCTTATTCTTTTATTGTTTAATTTTGTCAATTATTATTCTTTCCTTCCTAAGACACCAGAAACTTCTGAAAAAGAAATTTCTCAGACCCCTATAACTTGAAAATGATAACAAACCTATTTTCTGTTTTTGATCCATCAACTAGTGTTATAAATCTTTCTTTAAACTGAATTAGTACAATTCTTGGTTTAACCTTAATCCCTTCAATTTACTGATTCATGCCTTCTCGATATAATTTATTATGAAATAAAATTATACTAACATTACATAATGAATTTAAAACTCTCTTAGGGGCAACAGGCCATAATGGAAGTACATTTATATTTATTTCATTATTTTCACTAATCTTATTCAATAATTTCTTAGGATTATTTCCTTATGTTTTCACCAGTTCAAGTCATTTAACTTTAACCTTAGCCTTAGCCTTACCTTTATGGCTTAGTTTTATAATCTACGGATGAATTAATCATACACAACATATGTTTGCTCATCTTGTTCCTCAAGGAACTCCTGCTGTTTTAATACCTTTTATGGTGTGCATTGAAACAATTAGTAATGTTATTCGTCCTGGGACTTTAGCAGTTCGATTGGCAGCTAATATAATTGCAGGCCATTTACTACTAACTCTTTTAGGAAATACAGGGCCTAGTTTAACATACTCAATCCTTTCTCTTTTAATTGTTGCCCAAATTGCCTTATTAGTACTAGAATCAGCTGTTGCTATTATTCAATCATATGTATTCGCTGTTTTAAGTACTCTATACTCTAGAGAAGTTAATTAATGTCAACACACGCTAATCACCCCTACCATTTAGTTGATCAAAGTCCTTGACCTTTAACAGGAGCCATTGGAGCCCTTGTAACTGTCTCCGGCTTACTAAGCTGATTCCACCAATATAGAACAACTTTACTTTCTTTAGGGTTATTAATTACTACTCTAACAATGTTTCAGTGATGACGAGATGTTACACGAGAAGGGACCTTCCAAGGCCTCCATACTTTCCCAGTAACATTAGGGCTACGATGAGGAATAATTCTATTCATTGTATCAGAAATCTTTTTCTTTATTTCTTTTTTCTGAGCTTTTTTTCATAGTAGTTTATCCCCTACAACAGAACTTGGTGCTATATGACCCCCAGCTGGAATTACCCCTTTCAACCCTTTACAAATTCCTTTACTAAATACAGCCATTTTATTAGCATCTGGTGTTACAGTTACATGAGCCCATCATGGGTTAATGGAAGGTAACCATAGCCAAAGTCTTCAAGGTCTATTCTTTACTGTAATCTTAGGGATTTATTTTTCTATTCTTCAAGCGTATGAATACATCGAAGCCCCTTTCGCTATTTCTGATTCTGTTTATGGTGCTACTTTCTATGTAGCTACCGGGTTCCATGGCTTACATGTCATTATTGGGACAACATTTTTACTAATTTGTCTAGTCCGTCACTCATTATACCACTTCTCTGTTAATCATCACTTCGGATTTGAAGCTGCAGCTTGATACTGACATTTTGTAGATGTAGTTTGATTATTTTTATACATTTCAATTTACTGATGAGGTAGTTAAAATTTATCTAGTATACACGTATAGTTGACTTCCAATCAAAAGGACTGAATATTATTCAGGATAAATAATTATAATTATTTCTTTTATCGCAACCGTTATTATTTTATTAGCTGTAGTTGTTATACTTCTAGCAACTGTCCTATCAAAAAAAACTATTATCGATCGAGAAAAAAGCTCGCCTTTTGAGTGCGGATTTGACCCAAAAAGTTCATCCCGGCTCCCCTTCTCATTACGATTTTTCTTAATTGCTGTCATTTTTCTTATTTTTGACGTAGAAATTGCTCTTTTACTGCCAATAATCATAATTTTACCAGCCTCAAACTTTTGAACTTGATCAGTTGTAAGATTATTTTTTATTTTTATTCTTCTAGTAGGACTTTACCATGAATGAAATCAAGGAGCCCTTGATTGAGCTAGCTAGGACTGTAGTTAAGTATAACATTTGGTTTGCATCCAAAAAGTATTGAGTATCAATCTGTCTTAGAATAAGAAGCGACTTTTTGCATTCAGTTTCGACCTGACTCTAGGTATCTTAATACCCTTATTCTTTAATTGAAACCAAAATAGAGGTCTATCACTGTTAATGATAAAATTGAATTCAATATTCCAATTAAGGAAATGAGATGCCTCAAAAAGAAGCTGCTAACTTCTTTTTCTAGCGGTTTAATTCCGTTTACATTTCAATTTATATAGTTTATAAAAACATTACATTTTCACTGTAAAAATAAAGTTTTAACTTTTATAAATACTTAAAGACTACAATAGTCTCTTTAACATCTTCAGTGTCACGCTCTAATTTATAAGCTATTTAAGTACAAAAGTGTTAAACATAATAAAATTGTCACCCATAAAATAAAACTAATTAAATATGTTTTTAAATCATTATTCTGTCATCATTGATTAATCCCGGACCAGTTACCTAAAAGCTTGTATAACCCTTGGCCCCCGAAGTATTCACTTCAACCATGATCAAATGATTTAACTGCTTGACTTCCCAAATTTAACGGTAAATAACTTACCCCATAAGTAGAGATAAAAGGTAAAAATCACATAGAACCCATAAAACTTGTTAAAAAATACGCTCGTAAAGTTTGTAAATCATAGCTTAGTGCAAACTTTGCTAACTCATACCCAAGCCAACCCCCTAAAATTCTCACGCTTAATGCTAAAGTTTTTAAATAAAAAGGCAAACAAATTATTACGGGGGTTGGAAAAAGCACTCAACTTAATAGTCTCCCGCCTAATACTGCTATAAAAGACAATCTCATTATACCTCGCAATATAATTCAGCCCTCATCATTTAAAGGGTGTAAAGCGAAAGTATTAAAATCCCCTCTTATTGAATAGTACACTAATCGTAGAGAATAACAAACAGTTAATCCTGTTGAAAAAAAGTATAAGATAAAACTAAAAAAATTTAAATAACTTAATGAAACAACTTCTAAAATTAAGTCCTTAGAATAAAATCCAGCTAAATAAGGCATCCCACATAAAGCTAAATTAGATAAATTGAAACATGATGATGTTAATGGTATTTGAATCACTAACCCTCCCATATAACGAATATCTTGAGAATCCTTCATATTATGAATAATAGCCCCAGCACACATAAATAATAAAGCCTTAAATAACGCATGTGTTAATAAATGAAAAAAAGCTAACTTAGGGAACCCTATTGCTAAAATTCTTATTATTAACCCCAATTGACTTAACGTAGACAATGCAATAATTTTTTTTAAATCAAACTCAAAATTAGCGCCTAATCCTGCTATAAACATAGTCAGCCCCGCAAATAACAATAAAAAAGACCCAAACTTTGTCCCCGCTAATAAAACATTAAAACGAATTAAAAGATAAACCCCAGCTGTCACCAGAGTTGATGAATGAACTAAAGCTGAAACTGGAGTAGGAGCAGCCATAGCCGCAGGAAGCCATGAAGAAAAAGGAATTTGAGCTCTTTTTGTTATAGCAGCCAAAACTATTAAAGCCCCAATAATTGACATTTCTAAACTATCCTTTATACACTCTAAATAAAAAATATAATTTCAACTACCAAAATTTAATATTCATGCAATAGCCAATAAAAATGCTACATCCCCAATTCGATTCGATAGCGCCGTTAATATCCCCGCATTATATGATTTAACATTTTGATAATAAATAACCAGTAAATAAGACACTAGCCCTAAACCATCTCATCCTAATAAAATACTAATTAAATTAGGGCTAATAATTAAAAATATTATTGATATAACAAATATCAAAACTAAAATAATAAAACGATTAATATTTAAATCCCCCGCCATATATTCTTCACTATAAAAAATTACTAAAGATGAAATAAACAATACAAAACCTATAAAAATTAACGACATTCAGTCAAACAACAAAGTTATAACAATTGCCCCAGAATTCAAAGCTAAAACCTCTCATTCAATAAAATACACTATGTCATGTATAAGGAAATAAAACCCTAAACTCACTGAACTTAACGCAAGCGTAAACAAAACAACAAAACTAATTAAACAAATAGACAACACTATCACGACCTAAGATGAAATATTCCATATCATTGACACCACAAATCAAAATTTTTAATTAAACTACCTAAGTTTACAACCATAGCATGCAGGGCTCACTTTTTAAAATTAATAAATTTAACGGAACTCAATGTAAAAATAATAATAAATATTCTCGAGTGTACCCTATAGCACATGAATAAACACCTGAATAGATCTTCCCATGTTGACTATAAGAATATAAATACAAAGTATAAGCAGCTCTAAAAAAAGATAATAAACTTAAAGCCAACATTCTAATTCATGATCAACTTACTAAACTATTTAATAAACTAATTTCTCTAAGTAAATTTAAAGACGGAGGAGCTGCTATATTACAAGAACTTAAAAGAAATCACCATAAAGTTATTCTAGGTATAAAATTTATTAACCCCTTATTAATAAGTAAACTTCGACTCCCGAGCCGTTCGTAAGAAATATTTGCCAAACAGAAAAGACCTGATGAACATAACCCATGAGCAATTATAAGGGTAAAAGACCCACAAAACCCTCAATAAGATAAGGTTATTAAGCCCCCTAACACAATTCCTATATGAGCAACTGAAGAATAAGCAATTAATGCCTTTAGATCAGTTTGTCGTAAACAAATCAAGCTAACCAAAACACCTCCAATTAATCTAATGCCAATTCAAATAAAATTAAAAGTTAACCCAGAAATTACTAAAATTTTAAAAATACGCAATAAACCGTACCCCCCTAATTTTAATAAAACCCCAGCTAAAATCATAGACCCTGACACAGGCGCTTCAACATGAGCCTTTGGTAATCATAAATGAACTAAAAACATAGGTATTTTTACAAGAAAAGCAATAATTAAACATAAATAAAGAACCGTGTAAGACACTGGCCCTTCTACTAATAAAGGAAAGAATATACTATAATTTGTTCCATATAAATAAAAAATACCAACCAATAAAGGCAAAGAAGCTAAAAGAGTGTAAAACAATAAATAAACCCCAGCTTGTAGTCGTTCTGGCTGATACCCTCACCCTAAAATTAAAAATAAAGTAGGGATTAAACTACTTTCAAAAAACAAATAAAACATAAATAAACTTGTTGTTCTAAAAGTACAATATAATAAAATTAATAAAGCCATTACTATTAAAAGAAAAAAACCTGTATAATTTCTACTTCGTAAAACAGATTCTCTTGCTGTAATCATAAGTACACAAATTCAAAAACTTAATAAAATTAACCCGAACGAAATCACATCACACCCAAGAAAATATCTTAAATTTCCAAAAAATGAATTAAAAACATTTAGAAATAAAAACCCAAAAGTTAATAGGAATATTAAAGATTGAACCGTTCATCATATATTTTGCATAAAACAAAGGGGGATCAAAAAGACTAAAGAAAATAAAATTTTTAACATTGTAGCACGCTAAACGATTGAAAATAATCATTACCATGTGTTCGAATCATAGACACTAAAATAGATAAACCTAAAGCCCCTTCACACACAGAAAAAGTTAAAAACACCATACTAAAAAATAATTCATAATTTATTATATTTAAATACATAAATGTGATTAAAAATAAACCTAACACAATAAATTCCAAACTTAATAAAGTTAGCAATAAATGCTTTCGTTTTGACGAAAAAACTCAACCACCACAAATAAATATAAATACTGGCAATCCCCAATAAAAAGTTATTAACATTAGTTTTAATAGTTTAAGGAAAACATTGGTCTTGTAAATCAAAATTAAGAATCATTCTTTTAAAACTTCAGAGAAAGAAGAAACCTCCTATCATTAGTCCCCAAAACTAATATTTTATATAAACTATTCTCTGTATTTATCAATTAACTTTAATAATCCTAACAATTACTACAAGACTTATTTTTACACAAATAAGACACCCATTAGCTATAGGGATAATGCTACTTTTACAAACTCTTTTGATTTGTTTATTAACAGGCGTAATAGCTCAAAGTTTTTGATTTTCTTACATTTTATTCTTAGTATTTCTAGGCGGTATACTTGTTCTATTTATTTACGTCACAAGTTTAGCCTCAAATGAAATATTCTCTTTATCTTTAAAAATAGTAGTTTTTTCAACTATCCCAATTTCTGTAATTGCTTTACTTCTTGTAACTACAGACAGCTCTTTATGGTTAAGAAATTTACTTAATAATGACACACTAAATATACTTGATATTTCGCAATACCAAGAAGCAGCTATTACTCCTTTATTAAAACTCTATAACCAACCAACCAGCTTTATTACATTAATATTAGTCCTATACTTATTTCTTACACTAATCGCAGTCGTTAAAATTACAAGAATTTCTTATGGGCCTCTTCGCCAAAGCAACTAATGAATAAACCATTACGAACCAGACATCCTTTATTTAAAATTGCTAATAGAGCCCTTGTGGATCTTCCTGCACCTTCTAATATTTCAACTTGATGAAACTTTGGCTCTTTATTAGGCTTATGTTTAGTCATTCAAATCGCTACAGGACTCTTTTTAGCTATACACTATACTGCTCATATTGATCTCGCATTTACAAGTGTTGCCCATATTTGCCGTGATGTTAATTACGGTTGACTTTTACGAACATTACACGCTAATGGGGCTTCATTCTTTTTTATTTGCTTATATTTACACGTTGGTCGTGGAATATACTATGGCTCATACATGTACACAAGTACTTGAATAATGGGGGTAATCTTATTATTCTTAGTAATAGGAACAGCTTTTATGGGATATGTACTCCCTTGGGGTCAAATATCATTTTGAGGGGCAACCGTAATTACTAATTTACTATCAGCTGTTCCATACTTAGGAATAGATTTAGTTCAATGAGTTTGAGGAGGCTTCGCTGTCGATAACGCAACTTTAACACGATTCTTTACTTTCCATTTCCTATTACCTTTTATTGTAGCAGCTGCCACAATAATTCACCTATTATTTTTACACCAAACTGGATCTAATAACCCATTAGGATTAAATAGAGATGTTGATAAAATCCCTTTCCACCCTTACTTTTCTTTCAAGGATATTGTAGGATTTTTAGCTTTAGTTATAATTTTAACCCTTCTTACTTTATTAGACCCTTACCTTTTAGGGGATCCCGATAATTTCACCCCAGCTAATCCACTAGTCACCCCTGTTCATATTCAACCGGAATGATATTTTTTATTTGCTTATGCAATCTTACGATCGATCCCTAATAAATTAGGGGGAGTAATTGCTCTAGTACTATCAATTGCTATTCTAATAATTTTACCATTTACCAATAAAAGCAATTTTCGAGGTATACAATTTTACCCAATCAATCAAATCTTATTTTGATCTTTATTGGTTATTGTTATTTTATTAACTTGAATTGGTGCACGACCTGTTGAAGACCCTTATGTAATTGTAGGGCAAGTTTTAACAGTTTTATATTTCTCATACTATATTATTAATCCATTAGTTTTTAAACTATGAGATCAACTCCTTAAGTAGTTAAGAAGCTTTATGAAAAGCATATGTTTTGAAAACATAAGACAGAAGTTTAATTCTTCTATTAACTTTACTAAAAAAAATGCACTAAAATAAAATGGATATAAAAAATAACTTCAAACCAACAAATAAACATAAATAATTTAATGATATAGGCAAAAAGCTTTTTCAAGCCAAAAATATTAACTTATCATATCGAAAACGAGGGAGAGTCCCTCGAGCCCAAATAAAAGCAAAAGCCAAGAAAGCCGCCCTCACATAAAATAAAGGTCTAGACGTGTTGGCCCCTAAGAAGATCACACTAAATAATATTCTTATAAATAAAATTCTAGCATATTCTGCTAAAAAAATTAAAGCAAACCCCCCTCTTCTATATTCAACATTAAACCCTGAAACCAGTTCCGATTCACCTTCAGCAAAATCAAAAGGTGTCCGATTAGTTTCCGCTAAACATGAAGCAAACCATCTCAAAGCTAAAGGAAAAGTCAAGAAAAAAAATCAAGTATACTGCTGATAGAAAAAAAAATCTGTTAAACAATACCCTCCGATTAAGAAAACAAAAGATAACAAAATTAAAGCTAAACTTACTTCATAAGAAATAGTTTGAGCAACAGCTCGTAACCCTCCCAATAAAGCATAATTTGAATTTGAAGATCACCCCGCAATTATTACAGTGTAAACCCCTAAACTTGTACAAGCCAAAAAGAAAATTAATCCCAAATTAAATGTGTATAGCCCTATTAAATAAGGCATCACTATTCAGGCCAATAATGCCAAAAATAAACTAAACACTGGGGAAAAATAATAAGGCAAATAATTAGATAAAACTGGGTAAGTCTGCTCCTTAGTAAATAACTTAATAGCATCACAAAAAGGTTGGGGAATCCCCGCAAAACCAACCTTATTAGGCCCCTTTCGTAATTGAATATATCCTAAAACCTTACGTTCCAATAAAGTTAAAAAAGCTACTCCTACTAATACACAAATTACTAAAATCAATCTACTAACTAAAGGTAATAAACAATCATATATATACAAGTTCTACCTGTAAAACTAATTCACATTTATGAATTCTAAATTCATTGCACTTATCTGCCAAAGTAGACATTAATATTAATCAATTTTTAAAGAATAATTATTCCCAATGCTTGGTCCTTTCGTACTAAAACATCAATTTTTATTAAGGATAGAAACCGACCTGGCTTACACCGGTCTGAACTCAGATCATGTAAGGATTTAAAGGTCGAACAGACCTAAACTTTGAACATCTACACCCAAAATTACCCTTAATCCAACATCGAGGTCGCAACCCTTTTTGTCGATAAGAACTCTCGAAAAAGATTACGCTGTTATCCCTAAGGTAACTTAGTCTTGTAATCACTAATAATGGATCATCAATTCATAAATAAATGTAATTAAACTAAAAAGAGTTTATTATATCTTCCTGTCACCCCAACAAAATATTTATATCACTATTATAAAAATACTTCTAAATAAATAATAATCTTTAAATATAAAGCTCTATAGGGTCTTCTCGTCCTCTAATACTATTTAAGTCTTTTGACTTAAAAGATAAATTCTATTTTCATTTACATTGAGACAGTCAATACCTCGTCCAACCATTCATTCCAGCCTTCAATTAAAAGACTAATGATTATGCTACCTTTGCACGGTCAAAATACCGCGGCCCTTCAAATTTTTTCAATTCAGTGGGCAGGTCAGACTTTAAATTATTATCAAAAAGACATGTTTTTGTTAAACAGGCGAGTATTAATTTGCCTAATTCCTTAATGTAACCTTTCATGTTTTAAAAAATAAACACTTTTTTATACTAATTTTATCATTATTACTAAATTTGTTAAATTCAAATTTTCATTCTAATGAACAACTTAAATAATAAGAAAATTTTATTGCACAAAACTTAAATTATAACATCCTTTTATTGGTGGCTAATTCTAAGCCTACAAAACTTTTGTACTTTTATTATTTTTATAAGTAATACACTGAAGCTTATCCCCCAATATATTAGATTTAAACTATAATTAATTTTGAAATTAAAAAATTACTGTAAAAATCCTGAATTAAATTCATTTCTTAGAAAACCAGATATATTAAAGAACGGATAACGTTTCATTACTAATTAATTATTGTTAATAATTATTCCACATTAACTAACATAATTAATTAGCTCTCTTTAAATCGGGATATATTAATATTAATAAAATTTTTAATAAACCCTGATACACAAGGTACGACAAATAAAGTCTACTTTTCAACAACTATATTTTCATTTTATTTCAATCAACCTTTCACAATACAATTTAACTATTACACAATTAATTTTATTTATATCCTATACACAAACTCTTTCATTTAAAAATGATTTTATTAAAAAAACAATTTATCAAAACTTTTTAGTAAGATAAAAATTATCAAAATAAACTGAATCGCACAGTGACTTCTCAGTGTAAATGAAATGCTTAACTATTCAAGCTCTACTTTGACTTTCCAGGTGCACCTTCCGGTACACCTACTATGTTACGACTTATCTCGCCTTAAAGAACGAGAGCGACGGGCGATGTGTGCATGTTTTAGAGCTAAAATCAAACTATCTTAATAAATTGAATTACTATCAAATCCACCTTCAAATAATTATTGCAAATTAAAATCCGTGATAAATATATTTATTGTAACCCATCTCCACTTAATCATAAGCTGCACCTTGACCTGACATCATTTTTAATTAAAATTTAAGAAAATTCAAACCTTTCAAGGATATTCTGACGACGGAGGTATACAAGCTAAAACAAAATTAAGTAAGGTTTTACGTGGATTATCGATTACGGGACAGGTTCCTCTGAAAAGACTAAAACACCGCCAAATTCTTTGAGTTTCAAGAACATAACTATTACTACTCTAGTATAATTTTTTACGTTTAAAATAATAGGGTATCTAATCCTAGTTTAATATTTAAATTTCATAGCTTCTATACAATTTTAAGAAATTCATTGACTTTAAAATTTCACCTAACAAAATCATTATTAATTTCTGTACTTTTTCATATAACTACTAACTAATAATATTTACTTGCACCCTCCGTGTAACCGCGGCGGCTGGCACGATTTTTGCCGGTACTATAAAATATCACTAATTCCAAACTTCTTTGATTAATAAGATTAAACACTGCGAATAAATCTAAATTAAAGATTCTTTAAGAATCTCTAAAAATCACGCAATAACTAACATGTGAAACAAACTTTAAGTAAATTATTAAGCAAGAATAAAACTTTACCATAAAAATAAAATGAATGGTTCAACGCCAAAGTATAAGGTAGGGTTAGGTCTAGTGAACAATAAAAAGTAAAAAAAAAAACGGTAACTTCCCCCCATTTTATAAATTTCAATCCAAAAAATTGAAAGGTGGCTATTTTTATTACTTTAATATAAAAATTAGGGCCCTAAAATTGATAGACTCATTAAATCTCTTCAATAATACCCTAAATATATCTTATATTTATTATATTAAAGTTAAAAACAGGTTCTTAAAATTGTAAAACACAATAAGCTGCCTTACTATTGGATTACCCACATTTATATATATAAAATTATTCAACTAAAAGTCTTCATTTTTTTTTATATTTATAAAAATGAAGACTTTATAATAAATAATTTATATATATATATATGTATATACGTATACATTATAGATATATATATATATTATAATAAATAATTTATATATATATAAATAAATATTAAATAATGTTATATATTTATAGATTAATATATTATAATAATATCTTATTATATAATAAATCTTATTTTTCTTTATATAAGCATAATAGGTATTAAAATAATTATATTAAATTAAATTCTTATTATACACATAAATTTTTTATCAAAAAACACCTCTTACTGATCAAATACATTTAGTGATCTAAAAAAAGTATTTTTAAAAAGGCTAAAATTCTAAAAAAAAAGTCATAAAACTGATACCCCCCCCCCAAAAACTTCAAAATTACCAGATCTAGCTCACTAATAGAATTTAAATAATCTGTTGAGTACCCAAACCACGACATTTAAATATTCAATAAAGAATAAAGTTAATTAAAAAATTTGGCTATTTAAATTAATTAATTTTATTATTTTGAAAGAAAACACCCACTACCCCCAAAAAGGCACTGTGAGAGACCCCCCTCTCTGTTGTGAGACCGTCATGGGCACTGTGAGAGACCCCCCTCTCTGTTGTGAGACCGTCATGGGCACTGTGAGAGACCTCCCTCTCTGTTGTGAGACCGTCATGGGCACTGTGAGAGACCTCCCTCTCTGTTGTAAGACCGTCATGGGCACTGTGAGAGGCCTCCCTCTCTGTTGTGAGACCGTCATGGGCACTGTGAGAGACCTCCCTCTCTGTTGTGAGACCGTCATTGTCCCCGACAAGCCTAATTAAATTAACCTATTGGTTCGATAGGCAGGTTTTCTGTTCCACCGGTATTAAGGGATTTTAGTGTTTCAGCCTC